TAACCCCAGCTCTATTTATTGGTTTAAACAAGATACGACTTATTTGAAATGAATGAAATTCAATAAACAATTTACAAAAATCAAAAACAAAGCCTCTCAAAATATTTCATTTCAGGTATTCTATGGTTCCTTCCCGCATCAATTACTAATTCCTGGCCATTGAGATTCACGGATAATTCAGATTAATATTTAAGGATAGATCTTACCTCTCTTCTTATTCCCTAAAACAAATCGAAATGATTGAAGTTTTTCTATTTGGAATCGTCTTAGGTCTAATTCCTATTACTTTAACAGGATTATTTGTAACTGCATATTTACAATACAGGCGCGGTGATCAGTTGGACCTTTGATTGAGTAACATCTCTTTTTTTGATTGACCTCCTCCTTGTAGGAGGTCAATTTTAAGTTGCAATTATACTTTGTTTTGTTAAGTTCTTTCATTGTAATTCGACATAACATAAAAGGAATCACGCTCTGTAGGATTTGAACCTACGACATCGGGTTTTGGAGACCCGCGTTCTACCGAGCTGAACTAAGAGCGCTTTATTAGATCCTATAACAATAGATATATAAAAGTAGATACAATTGTAAAGAAAAGGATTTTTTTATCCCCGAAGTTTATTGTGTGTACATATAGTATGTAAAAATGAAAGATTATGTCCAAAATTGACTGATCTTACTCAAGGAATCTCTTATAAGTATCTATAGGAGAAAGAATAGGTAGGGATGACAGGATTTGAACCTGTGACATTTTGTACCCAAAACAAACGCGCTACCAAGCTGCGCTACATCCCTTTGAAAAATTGTTATACAGTGTGTCATTGTATAAAATCCATATCTTTTTTTCCACATCCTTCTTTTTTGCTCTACCTATTCTATAGATATAGATAGGTAGAGAATGTTCTTGTCATTTTTTTTAGGGGGCGGCAAAATTGAATCTGCTGAGTCATTGTACATATACATTTTAGTTAGTAATTCCTAATTTTAATTTCATTTCAAGCAAAAACAAATGATCTTGAACTAAAATTAAAATATCGGATTATCTATGATCTATTTATTAGAATAGCGAACTAGGACTATATATGTATTACAATATACAATTCTTACAATATACAATACAAAGAAAAGAAATAAGAAAAAAATAGAAAATAAAATAAGAAGGAGGATTTTCAATGCGAGATATAAAAACATATCTCTCAACGGCACCTGTATTAACCACTTTATGGTTTGGGTCTTTAGCAGGTCTATTGATAGAAATTAATCGTTTATTTCCAGATGCCTTGTCATTCCCCTTTTTTTCATCCTGATGAAATTCTTGTATTGATAAAAAATGAAGAAGATTTGAGATACAATTCTACGTAACATGGCTCTAAATTCTTTTTCTTTTATATCCTAATATCCTAATCTAATCCTAATATCATCCTAATATCCTAATCTAATCCTAATATCCTAATCTATCCTAAAAAACCTAAAAAAAAGAAAGAGTGTATTGAATCTCAGTCAAAATACAGTGAAATTTTTTGGGAAAAAAATGGAAATGTGGATCCAGTCTAGGGACGGTTCCACGAAATTCTAACATAGAAAGAAGAAAATACTGAGATTAGTATAGAAATGATTCATAGTTAGAAAAAATTGTATTAATTAATTATTACGATATTCTTAATATTATTCTATTAATGAATATGACTCTTTTTCTTTATATTTATAGTATTCTAGTAATTCTATTTTAGATTATAGTACTTTGAAGTCATTCGAATTCTAATAATTCAAAAAAGAAAATAGTTAGAAATTCCATAGCGAACGAAGTCGATCCAAAATGAAAAGGAGATTCATGGCCAAGGGTAAAGATATTAGAATTCTAGTGATTTTGGAATGTACCTGTTGTGTTCGAAAGGGTGTCAATAAAGAATTGCTGGGCATTTCTAGATATATTACTCAAAAGAATCGACACAATACACCCAATCGACTAGAATTTAGAAAATTTTGTCGCTATTGTCAAAAGTATACGATTCATGGGGAAATAAAGAAATAGATAGAAAAGAATTCGTGTTTGATTTTTCCAAGTAGTGGGAAGAGTAAGAACTTTACATCTTAACATATATAATACAAACCAAATCCTATTTTGGTCGAATCTTAAATGAATAAAATGAATAAGAAAAAAAGAGGATTCTATTTTATAGATTATTTTATATCGAAGGAATAAACAAACAAGGAATAAGCAAACCATGGATAAATCCAAACAACCTTTTCGTAAATCCAAGCGATCTTTTCGTAGACGTTTACCCCCAATCGGATCGGGGGATCGAATCGATTATAGAAACATGAGTTTAATTAGTCGATTTCTTAGTGAACAAGGAAAAATCTTATCTAGACGGACGAATAGGTTGACTTTGAAACAACAACGATTAATTACTATTGCTATAAAACAAGCTCGTATTTTATCTTTGTTACCTTTTCGTAATAATGAGAAACAATTGGAGAGAGTGGAGTCGATTCCTAGAACTACTGGTCCTAGAACCAAAAATAAATAGATATACTCTTCAAAACTCTAATCGGAACTCAAGCTCATATTAATGTTTTGCTCAAAAAAAACTAGGATCCAGATTTGATTCTTGTATTCTAAAAAAGGAAAAATGGGGAAGAAATCTTTTTTTCTTGAAAGATGTTCGTTTCTTCCTATTACTCAAATATTAATTTCTTTTTATTCTATCTTCCCGGAGTCCATTCTCCGGGAAATCCTGTTTCAATCATTCTTGTTTCCTGTATAATAGATTCTATTAAGATTCTTTTATTCCTTTATTTGATTTGTATTCTTTTCTTTTTAATTGATAATTTTCTTTGAAATAATATCAAAACAATTCTTATTTGATAGGGCTATTTGCGCAAGTATTTTACGATTCAGAAGCAATTGTCTTTTGTACAGATTGTGGATGAAGAGGCTATAACTATAGAATAGCCTATCCTCACGAGTTACCGCATTTATCCGAGTGATCCACAAACGACGAAAATCTCTCTTTTTCCTGCTCCTATCTCGATGAGAGGAAATCAAAGCTCTCATTCTTTGTTGAGTAGTCGTTCGAGTCAGTCTTGAATGAGCCCCTATAAAGGTTGATGCAAATAAACGAATCTTTTTTCGACGTCTCCGAGCTGTATATCCTCGTTTAACTCTGGTCATTGAATCAAATGAAACTTTATTGAATAACTAATTGATTTCTCTTCTTTCAGTCATCCTTTTCTTCCGGTCGATTAATAACAAAACGGATTATTCCGATATATAAAATATAAATTCCAATGGCTTTTGCGACTATGACCTTCCCGACCACGATTTTTTCTTTCTTCAAGGTATCTCGCCTGGAAATAATAAATTCGACTGCTACTAAAGAAAAAAGAATAGTGGGTTTTCTCGTTTCTATGGCAACTTCTGAAACGGTGAGGTCCTCTCTATACACCGGAGCCTCTTCTTTCATTTCATCAAAATTTCTTGTGAACTTGTATAGTTCACACTCTTTGGCTCTACCCATCCATTTTAAATTAGAATTCTTTTTTCAATTCTAATTATAAAGTAATAGTCCTTTTCACAAAAAAGCTATCCATACAGTGACGGTATTTAATTCTGAAAGTTGGCTAGGTAGCTGACCTTGTTAGTCCGTTTTTTTTCAAGAAAAGGAATAGGAGCATAACCTTTTTCCTCCGCTTAATGGATAACTATTTGTTACCAATGGAGAATTCCTTCTCATCTCAAACGGAGTGATTGGATTTGCACCAATAGAAACCATAAATTCATAACATAATTAGGTAGATAATAGATCTTGATACTAGTCAATCAAAAGGCCGTGTTCCACCCTAGATACCGGAAAAAATTTTTGCATTTCTTCAAACTCATGATCTGAACTTAACGAGTCGCACATACACCCTAGTACATGTTCCTCGACGCTGAGGACATCCTCGAAGAGCGGGAGATTTCGTGACATTTCTTATTGGCTGTCTTGCGTTTCTAATAAGTTGTTTAATGGTTGGCATGGTGTGTCTATAGAATCTCATTCTAGATAGAATAGAGCGGGTTGGCTTAGATCGATCTTAACCTGATGATTGATGATTATGAATGATTTCTATTCACACGTAAATTTTTAATTTTGAAAAGTAATTCGTATATTTATATGGAATTCCCAGTATTTTCATTTTCGATCGCGACAAGATCAACGATGCCATGAGCTTGAGCTTCTGTTGCTGACATAAAAACATCCCTTTCCATATCTTCGGATATAACCCATAAAGGGTTGCCCGTTCTTTGTACATAAACTTTTGTGAGAGTTTCGCGAAGCTTCAATAGTTCTTCTGCTTCCAGGATAAAATCCCTTGCTTGTGCCTCGTAAAAAGAACTAGCAGGTTGGTGAATCATAACCCTGATGATATTGATATAACATCATGAATGGTTCTTCTATCTATATATCGCACGATTGAATGGATTAAAGTAAGGGGGAATCAAAATAACAATAAAAAAATAGAATTAAACAACCGTACAGGCATCTTTTTTACATTGCATACGGCTCTGCAATGGATTTTCTTTTTTTGATAGAATTTCTTTTATCGAAAAGAATAAATAGAACCTATATGATCCAAATCATTAAATGATCCATTTACCACCCTTCCTTTCGTAGTAGTTAAAAAGATACTATGATGGTTCTGTTGCTTTATATATTTATCTCGTCTGTGGTTTAGCAATCCCAAAGTTTCGTTTTGATAAGATTTAAGAAGGAAAAAATGATTTTTTCCATTTTTTTGATTCTTAAATCTCATAACATAAAAATAAGAAAGAGACTTCTGTTGTGGAAGAATAATGGTTTGTGACGCTAAAATTGACTCTTGTTTGACACAGAAAATCAAATTGGGAATAACCCTTCTTTCATACTACTATTTCGATACAAAATCTCATGTTAGAAAAAAAAACAATAATGGTTTGTTAATATCGAACTTGAAGTGCCATGCTATTATTACTTATT